ATCATAAAATGTTGAATTTTTTAGCATTGAGAAATTTTTAAAAATCTCAATCGAATTATTTGGGCTAATATTTAGGTAGTTTATGCGATGCGCTAACGCGGCATGCATGTATATATATATAATGCGATGGCTAACTCATACCCCAACTTGTTAGTCTGCACGTTCTCGAACCTTCCTTGGTTTCGGGGTTTGACAAGGATAACAGGATTTGCTGAGCGTAGGGGGTAGGGGGGTTTGTCGCGTAGAAACCAAAAGAGGGGCATATATATAAGGGTAAGGTGAAGAAGTAATGGATATGTTATGCACTTGAGTTATTAATATGTAATTCTTAAGTTATGTCTTTTAATAATTAACCTACTTTATCTGTAAGCAAAGAAAGAGCACGACCTTGATATATTTGTTGCGCCTGCACTCTGAAATGTAAGTGAAGGGAAACCAAAAAAGAGAACCCTATGCATATAAAAGAATGCCCGGCATGTTGGGTAACGAGGAGTATGTAATTACACCATTAACCGTATGCAGGAACAATGAGATAAGTGTGGGAAAAACAGTTAAGTACGTGAAAGAGATAATCATATGCAAGGAATAATTCATAAGATACCACACCCTAGTTTTGTGTCCCTGGTTCTATCATTAATAGTATGCATTTATTTCAACCAGTTGGTGGTCTCTTACTACATTAATATATTTAAAATAAACCTTAGTTGAGTATTTCGAGGAAAAATTTGAGTGCCATTTTTAAGGGATTAATCTATTTCCCAGGTTAATATAAATTATTTCTGAGTTTTAATATTTAGCGTATGTACGTTTAGGACGTTAGTACTTGCTTTGGGGTTAAGATAAATGAATGGTGATAATACATATGTAAGTACTAATGCATTATGTAATATTATACATATTATGCACTATACCATACATATTACTATCAGAAGATAGTTTAATTTAGAATTCTGGCTTTGGGAGCCAGGGGTGGGAGTTAAAATCTCCCTTTTCTGGGCGCTAGGGAGGAATTTAACCTCCGATCTTCGGATTACAAGACCGATGCTTTTAGACTAAGCTACTAGGGCAAGCTCATTTTAATGCTTTATTTTCCAGTCAGCCTGCCATTGGGACAAGGACAAGGAAAAGTGCAAAATACAGAATTGAAGCGACTTGGCCGATGACAACATATGGATGTTCTACCGGCATGCCTCCAATTCATGTTAGGATAAGTATGTCTGCTACGAGGGTTCAGAATAAGAATTGTGTTAGGGGGCGGAAGGTTAGTCCTCGTTGTTTCGAGGTGTGTAAAATTGGGACTACCATGAGAATCAGAATAGAAAACAATAGTGCAAGGACGCCTCCTAATTTGTTAGGGATAGATCGTAGAATGGCGTAAGCAAATAGGAAATACCACTCGGGTTTAATGTGGGGAGGGGTAACTATCGGGTTTGCGGGGGTGAAGTTGTCCGGGTCCCCAAGCAAGTTAGGGGAGAACAGTGCTAATGATGTAAGAGCTAGGAGTATTAGGACAAAACCAAGAAGGTCCTTGTAAGAGAAGTATGGGTGGAATGAGATTTTGTCTGCGTCAGAGTTTAGTCCGGCTGGGTTATTTGACCCTGTCTCGTGCAAAAACAGTAGGTGGAGGACGGTTGCGGCGGCAATAACAAATGGTAGGAGAAAGTGAAAAGCGAAGAATCGTGTTAGTGTTGCGTTATCAACTGAAAACCCGCCTCAAATTCATTGGACAAGGGTGTCCCCCATATAAGGGACTGCTGATAAAAGGTTAGTAATGACTGTGGCACCTCAGAAGGATATTTGACCCCATGGGAGAACATAGCCAACGAAGGCCGTTATTATAACTAGCAGCAGCAGAACCACTCCAATGTTTCAGGTTTCTTTGTAGAGGTAGGATCCGTAATAGAGGCCTCGGGCTACGTGCATGTAAATGCAGATGAAAAAGAATGAAGCTCCGTTGGCGTGTACGTTACGAATAAATCAGCCGTAGTTTACGTCCCGGCAGATGTGGGCAACTGATGAGAATGCAGTTGAAATGTCTGAGGTATAGTGCATAGCCAGGAACAGTCCTGTTAAGATTTGCGTAATTAGACAGAGTCCGAGGAGGGACCCAAAGTTTCATCAGACTGAAATATTGGATGGTGTTGGTAGGTCAACTAGTGCGTCATTAGCGATTTTTATTAGGGGGTGGGTTTTTCGTAGGCTTGCCATTATTGTTCTTGTAGTTGAACTACAACGGTGGTTCTTCAAGTCATTGGTCTCGGTTAAAGTCCGAGCAAGAATTATGACCTATTTTATGTTTATGTTACTGGTGGCTTTGATTGTGGGATTAATTGCTGTTGCTTCAAATCCTACCCCTTATTTTGCTGCTTTAGGGTTGGTAGTAGCAGCGGGTGTCGGATGTGGGGTTTTAGTTGGGTGCGGGGGGTCTTTTCTATCTTTGGTTCTATTCTTAATCTATCTGGGGGGCATACTAGTGGTATTTGCCTATTCAGCGGCTTTGGCTGCTGAGCCCTTTCCGGAAGCTTGGGGAAGTCGTTCTGTTGCAGGGTACGTTGTGATTTATTTCTTAGGCGTGATTTTAGCAGGTGGGATGTTTTGAGGCGGCTGATATGAGGGCTCTTGAGTAATTATTGATGGATTGAAAGAGTTTTCTATACTACGTGGTGACGTTAGTGGTGTAGCTGTTATATATTCTTTTGGTGGGGCCATGTTGGTCATTTGTGCCTGAGTGTTGCTTTTAACACTTCTTGTGGTGCTAGAGCTTACCCGGGGGCTAAGTCGTGGCACCCTTCGGGCTGTCTAAATAATAGTTAAAAGAACAGCCAGGGTTAAGGTCAACAGGAAGATGGTTAGGTATGTTTTAATTATCCCTCGTTGGATATCACTTGTAACTTTTGATATCATTATTTGTGTAAATGCTAGCCCCTTTGGCCCTGAAATCTCGAACCATGTTTGGTCTAGTTTAGTGGCGATTGATTGTCCTAAGGCTAGGTTAAGTTTGGGGGGTAGTCGATGAATTAATGATGGAAAGTATCCTAGTATGTTTGAGAAATTATGCAGGTGGATTGTGGGGGCAACTTTAACCTGTTTGTTGGTTATGGCTGTTAATTCCACGGCTACTAGGAGCCCTACAATGGTGACCATGAGGGCTGCTATTTTTAGGGCCAAGGGTATAGTTATAACGGGTGTTTTTGAGGGCAGGAAGTTGGATGTAATAATAAGCCCTGCAATGATGCTTCCTCAAGCAAGTCGTTTAATGGGGTTGATTACTAAGGGATTGTTCTCGTTAATTGGGGACAGCGGGAGAAACCGTGGGTATCCCATAGTTACAAAGAATACGACTCGGAAGCTATAGACTGCGGTGAATGATGTGGCAATTAGTGTAAGGGTTAGGGCTCAGGCGTTAAGGTGTGAGGTGTTTAGGGCTTCAATAATGGCGTCTTTTGAAAAAAACCCGGCCAGGAAGGGAGTTCCTGTTAGTGCCAAACTTCCAATTGTGAGGTATGTTGAAGTAGCGGGTATCAAATTGTGGAGGCCCCCCATTTTTCGGATATCTTGCTCATCATTTAGGCTGTGAATAATTGAGCCCGAGCATAAGAATAATATGGCTTTGAAAAAGGCGTGTGTGCAGATGTGAAGAAATGCCAGTTGTGGCTGATTAAGTCCAATTGTAACTATCATTAGGCCTAGCTGACTTGATGTTGAGAAAGCTACGATTTTTTTGATGTCATTTTGGGTAAGGGCGCAGGTAGCTGTAAATAGTGTAGTTAGTGCGCCTAGGCAAAGACAAATTGTTAACGCAGTCTCGTTGTTCTCTATAAGGGGGTGAAGGCGAATTAGCAGAAAAATTCCGGCAACTACTATTGTGCTAGAATGGAGTAGGGCAGACACTGGCGTAGGGCCCTCCATGGCAGAAGGCAGCCATGGATGAAGGCCAAATTGGGCCGACTTCCCTGTTGCTGCTAGGATTAGTCCGATTAACGGGACTGTTATATCAAAATTTTTTGATAGAAAGAAGATTTGTTGAATTTCTCAGGAGTTTAAATTTATTGCGAATCAGGCCATGCTTAAGATTAGTCCAATATCTCCCACCCGGTTGTAAATTACAGCCTGAAGGGCTGCTGTATTAGCGTCCGCTCGGCCGTACCACCACCCGATTAGTAAAAAGGATATAATTCCAACGCCTTCTCATCCGATGAATAGTTGAAACATATTATTAGCGGTGACAAGGGTAATTATGGCTACCAAAAACAGTAGAAGATATTTGAAAAATCGGTTTATATTAGGGTCGGAGTGTATATACCATAGTGCAAACTCTAAAATTGATCAGGTGACATATAATGCAATAGGGGTAAAAATAAGGGAATAATGATCGAATTTAAAGCTAATGTTCGTGTCAAATATGTGCGTGTTTATTCAATGCAAGTTTGTAGTAATGCTTTCCACCCCCTGGTCTAAAAAGATCGCGAGTGGAAGAAGACTAATAAAGAATGCGGTGCTGACAGCAGTCTTAACATGTGTATTTGCTCATTTAGGATCCTGTGGCTTTGGGTTTAATGTCATTAGTAGCGGGATGATGAGGATTGTAATAACTAAAATAAGTGAGGAGGATATAATTAGTGTTATTGAATTCATAGCTTCCACTTGGATTTGCACCAAGAGTTTTTGGTTCCTAAGACCAATGGATGAGCTGTTATCCTTCAGAAGCGTGAGGAAGCCGCGGAGTTTAACCGCGGTGCATAAGGATTAGCAGTACTTACTGGTTTCTGTCCTTCCTTGGTGAGTAAGGGGACTTTAACCCCTGTCTTTAGAATCACAATCTAATATTTTAGTTAAACTATACTTACTAATAACATCATCCCCACATAATTTCCGGTTTTGTTACAAGGAGAATTACGGGGATGAGGTGAAGGGCTATTAATAAGTGCTCCCGTGTGTGGAACGGTGGGAGTTTTATGATGTGGCTTGGGGTCGGGCCTCGCTGAGTTATTAGAAATAAGTAAAGGGAATAACCCGCTGTAATTAAAGTACCCGTTCCCGTAAGTGCAATAGTTCATGGGGACCAGCTAAATAGGGTTGTAATAATTATAAGTTCCCCCATTAAGTTAGGTAGCGGAGGGAGGGCCAGGTTAGCTAGATTGGCGATGAATCACCAAACTGCTGTTAGTGGGAAGATTATCTGTAGTCCCCGGGCGAGTACTATGGTTCGACTGTGTGTTCGTTCGTAGGCCGTGTTGGCTAGACAAAAAAGTATTGAGGATACTAATCCGTGGGCAATTATAAGGATAATTGCTCCTGAAAAACCTCAGGGGGTCTGAATTAGAATACCACCCGCTACAAGTCCCATATGGCTGACTGATGAGTAGGCAATTAGGGATTTAAGGTCTGTTTGTCGTAGGCAAATAGACCCGGTCATAATAATGCCCCATAATGCTAGGATAATGAAAGGGTAAACTAGTTGCTTTGAGAGCGGGTCTAGTATAATTATTATTCGTATTATACCATATCCGCCCAGTTTAAGGAGCACGGCTGCTAGTACTATGGATCCTGCTACCGGGGCTTCTACATGTGCTTTTGGGAGTCACAGGTGGACCCCATAGAGTGGTATTTTTACTAGAAATGCAATTAGACAGGCGGCTCATCAGATCTTATGACCTCAGGAGTCTAGTAGAAGCGGCTGTGAATATTGAATTACTAATATGGAGAGGGTCCCTGTGGATTGTTGCAGGAGGAGTAGCGCGACGAGGAGGGGCAAAGAGCCCGCTAGTGTATAAAATAGAAAGTATGTGCCGGCATTAAGTCGCTCGGTTTGGTTACCTCATCGAGTAATAATAATTAAGGTTGGGATAAGTGTGGCCTCAAACATGATGTAGAACATGATGATCTCTGTAGCACCGAAGGCTAAAATTAGGAAAGTTTGCAGGGAGGTGAGAAGTGTAATATAAAGGCGTTGTCGGCTAATGGGTTCAGGATTAATGTGGTTTTGGCTGGCTAAAATTATAAGTGGAAGAAGTCAGCAGGTTAGTACTAGCAGGGGGGTTGATAAGGGGTCTGTAGCTAGATACACATTAGAGGTAGCTCACCCTGTCTCGGATGCTCATTTTAGTCATGAAAGGCTAATGAGGGCAATCGAAAGGCTATGGGTAATTGTGGCTGTTCATAGCCATTTGGGAGAAATTAATCAGATTGTTGGGAATATTATGATTGTTGGGACTAATACTTTTAGCATTGTAGGAGGTTTAGGTTTTGCAGGCGGTCTGTCCCGTGGGTTCGGGCCGTGGCTACCAGAAGTGCTAGTCCTGTGCTTGCTTCACAAGCGGAGAAGGCCAGAAGAAGTATAGGGGCAGTGGAGAAGCTAGTAGATTCGAATTGTAGTGCTCACAGGGCTAATGCAATAAATAGGGACAGTATTATGCCCTCTAGGCATAGAAGCGCGGATAGCAGGTGAGTACGGTGAAATGCTAGTCCTATTAGGCCAAGAATAAATGCTGAACTGAAGCTGAAGTGTACTGGTGTCATAAGGGGGTCGTGGACTTAAACCACAATTTTCTGAGCCGAAATCAGAGGTCTTATTTTGGACTAACTCCCTTATTCTGCTCATTCTAGGCCTCCTTGGGTTCATTCATAAATTAGTCCTAGGGTTAATAAAATCAGGACTGTGGTTGCTCAAAAGAATGTTCCTGCGGGGTTGTGAAGTTGATCTCCTCAAGGTAGGGGGAGAAGGAGGGCAATCTCTAGGTCAAATAAGAGGAATAAAATAGCGACTAGAAAGAATCGCAAGGAAAATGGTAGGCGGGCAGATCCTAGGGGGTCAAATCCGCACTCGTATGGGGAGAGCTTTTCTGCGTCTGGGTTCATCTGCGGCAGTCAGAAGGATACAATTGCTAGAACTGATGATAAGGCTGCTGTAATAAGGAGAATAGTCGTAATTAAGTTCATTATCTTTCCCTGGGGTTTAACCAAGACTAAATGATTGGAAGTCACTTGTACTAATTTAATACTAGAAAGATATGAGCCTCATCAGTAGATGGATACGTAAAGGAATAATCACACTACGTCGACAAAATGTCAGTATCAGGCAGCGGCTTCAAAACCGAAGTGGTGTTCAGATGTGAAGTGGTATTGGATTTGTCGAAGGAGGCAAACGGCCAGGAAGGTTGACCCAATAATAACATGTAGTCCGTGGAATCCTGTAGCTACAAAGAATGTAGAGCCGTAGACTCCGTCTGCGATCGTGAAAGGTGCCTCATAATATTCGATGGCCTGTAGGGCAGTGAAGTAAAGGCCTAGTAAAATTGTGAGTCCTAGTGATTGGATAGCTTGTTTTCGTTCACCTTCCATGATGCTGTGGTGGGCTCATGTGACTGTTACCCCTGATGCTAATAATACTGCTGTATTTAGAAGGGGGACTTCAAAGGGGTCTAGTGTAGTAATTCCTGTCGGTGGTCAACACCCTCCTAATTCGGGTGTTGGGGCTAAGCTTGAGTGGTAGAAAGCTCAGAAGAATCCTAGGAAGAAGAACACTTCTGATGTAATAAATAAAATTATACCATAGCGTAGGCCTTTTTGTACTGGGGGTGTATGATGTCCTTGGAAGGTGCCTTCCCGAATAATATCACGTCATCACTGGACCATAGTAAGAAGAAGAAGAATTAGTCCAAGGGTTATTAATGTTGTTGAGTGGAAGTGAAACCAGATTGCTAGGCCGGATGTTATTAGTAAAGCACCGACGGCTCCGGTTAGTGGTCATGGGCTAGGATCGACCATATGATATGCATGTGCTTGGTGTGCCATTAGACGTTTTCTTGTAGGTAGAGGCTTAGTAGAAGTACAAACACATAAGCCTGAATTATTGCAACTGCAACTTCTAGAAGTGTAAGAAGGAAGAGAACGGCGGCGGTTAAGATTGCAACTGTCGGTATTATGGGTATTAGTACAAATACGGCGGTAGCAATTAGTTGAATGAGCAGATGGCCCGCAGTTAAATTGGCTGTGAGTCGTACTCCCAGTGCTAATGGTCGAATAAATAGACTAATTGTTTCGATAATGATTAGTACTGGAATAAGGGGAATTGGGGTTCCCTCTGGTAGAAGATGTCCAAGGGCAACGGTTGGTTGATTACGCATGCCAATAATTACTGTGGCAAGTCATAGTGGTACAGCAAATCCTATATTTAAAGATAGCTGAGTTGTTGGTGTGAAAGTGTATGGGAGAAGGCCTAACATATTAATAGTGATTAAAAAGACTATTAAAGAGGCAAATAATAAAGCTCACTTGTGTCCACCTGTATTTAGAGGTAGCAGCAGTTGGTTGGTGAATCGATTAATGAATCATGTTTGGAGCGTAATTAGTCGGTTATTTAGCCATCGGGATGGGGGTGTCGGAAATAGTATTCATGGAAGTGCAATTGCGACGGCAATAAGTGGGATTCCTAAGAAGGAGGGGCTTGCAAATTGGTCAAAAAAGCTCATTATCATGGTCAGTCTCAAGGCTCAGTTTTGTGTTTTTCTTCGCTTATTGGTGCGGGTTCGTTTGGTGCCGTATGGCTTAAAATTTTGGTAGGGATAATGGTAAGAAAGATGATTCATGAAAACACTAGAATAGCAAATCAAGGGCTGGGGTTCAATTGGGGCATTTCACTAGAGGTGGTCGGTAGTCACCAAACTTTGGCTTAAAAGGCCAACGCTTTGTCCAATAATTAGCTTTCTAGTGAGGCGTCTTCTAGTATTAGTGAGGATCAGCTTTCAAAGTGTTCTAGTGGAACGGCTTCAACTACAATTGGTATAAAGCTGTGATTGGCACCACAGATCTCAGAGCATTGTCCATAGAAGAGCCCTGGGCGGGAGGCAATGAAGGCAGTTTGGTTTAGTCGTCCTGGTACTGCATCTATTTTTACACCTAGAGATGGGACGGCTCATGAGTGTAAAACGTCTTCAGCGGATACTAGTACACGAATAGGTGATTCTATTGGCACAACTATTCGATGGTCTGTTTCTAGTAGTCGGAACTGACCTGGTGTAAGGTCTTGAGTTGGAATTATATAGGAATCGAAGCCGAGGTCTTCATAGTCCGTGTACTCGTAACTTCAGTATCATTGATGCCCCATGGCTTTAATTGTTAGGTGGGGATCATTAATCTCGTCTATAAGATATAAAATCCGGAGGGATGGCAGTGCAATCAAAACTAGAATGACGGCTGGTAAAACGGTTCATACAATCTCGATTTCTTGGGAGTCTAAGATATACTTGTTGGTAAGTTTGGTTGAAACCATTGCAATAATAATGTAAAGTACTAGTGTACTAATTAAAAATACAATTATTAGGGCATGGTCATGGAAGTGAAGAAGCTCTTCTATAACGGGTGATGCCGCGTCTTGGAATCCTAGTTGTGTGGGATGTGCCATTAAGCCTTGGGCTTAAGACATACAGGGATTTAACCTGCAATTTCACCTTGACAAGGTGATGTAATATGCATTTTACTAATGTCTTCAGAAGAAAGTGACAGAGTGGTTATGTGACTGGCTTGAAACCAGTACATGGGGGTTCAATTCCTTCCTTTCTCGTTAGTTTGATTGAACTCGTACGAACGCTGGTTCCTCGAATGTGTGGTAAGGGGGAGGGCAGCCGTGGAGTCACTCTACGTTCGTCATGGTCAATTCTACTGAAGACACTTCCCGTTTGGCGGCGAAGGCTTCTCATAGAATAAACAGGAACATAATTACTGCGACCAGGGAGATGAGTGATCCAATGGATGACACTGTATTTCATAGGGCGTAGGCGTCGGGGTAGTCAGAGTATCGTCGTGGCATTCCTGCTAGACCTAGGAAATGTTGAGGGAAGAATGTTAGATTTACACCAATAAACATTACACCAAAGTGGATTTTTGTTCAAGTGTCATTTAGGGTATATCCTGAAAATAGCGGGAATCAGTGGACGAAGGCTGCTATAATAGCAAATACGGCCCCTATGGATAATACATAGTGGAAGTGTGCAACTACGTAATATGTGTCGTGTAGAACAATGTCTAGTGAAGAATTGGCTAGGACAATTCCTGTTAGTCCCCCGACGGTAAAAAGGAAGATGAACCCAAGGGCCCATAGTATAGGTGTGTCTCATTTAATAGAGCCCCCATGTAGTGTAGCAAGTCAGCTAAATACTTTTACTCCTGTTGGAATAGCAATAATTATTGTTGCGGATGTGAAGTAGGCACGGGTGTCTACGTCTATTCCTACGGTGAACATATGGTGTGCTCACACAATAAAGCCTAGGAGACCAATAGCCATTATAGCTCATACTATTCCCATGTATCCAAATGGCTCTTTTTTGCCAGAGTAATAAGCTACAACGTGTGAAATGATACCAAATCCTGGTAAAATGAGAATATATACTTCTGGGTGGCCGAAGAATCAGAATAGGTGTTGGTAAAGGATTGGGTCTCCTCCTCCTGCCGGGTCAAAGAATGTAGTATTAAGATTACGGTCTGTAAGAAGTATTGTAATTCCGGCAGCCAGAACTGGAAGTGAAAGAAGTAGAAGTACCGCTGTTACAAGTACTGACCATACAAATAGGGGAGTTTGATATTGGGAGATGGCTGGGGGTTTCATGTTAATAGTGGTGGTAATAAAATTGATAGCCCCTAAAATTGATGAGACACCTGCTAGATGTAGTGAGAAAATCGTGAGGTCTACTGAGGCCCCTGCATGGGCAAGATTGCCTGATAGTGGGGGGTAAACTGTTCACCCTGTACCAGCTCCAGCCTCTACTCCTGAAGAGGCTAGTAATAGAAGAAATGATGGGGGGAGAAGTCAGAAGCTTATGTTATTTATTCGTGGGAATGCCATGTCTGGGGCCCCAATTATTAGTGGTACAAGCCAGTTTCCAAATCCTCCAATGAGAATTGGTATTACTATAAAGAAAATTATTACGAAGGCGTGGGCAGTAACGATTACATTATAAATTTGGTCATCACCTAGAAGTGAGCCAGGTTGGCTCAACTCAGCTCGAATGAGGAGGCTTAAAGCAGTCCCCACTATTCCGGCTCAGGCACCAAATACAAGATAAAGGGTACCAATGTCTTTGTGGTTTGTAGAAAAGAATCAGCGCGTAATTGCCACAGGTAGGGTAGCCGAGTATTTAGGCGGTGGGTTGTAGCCCCGAAGACAGAGGTTTAAGTCCTCTCCCTATCACCAGCCCCGTGGTGAAGAAGCATGTTGGATTGCAAATCCAAAGACGTAGATTAATACCCTGCCGGGGCTTTCCCGCCTTACTAGGCTAACGGCGGGAAAGTAGATGGATGCTCGCTGGCTTGAGCGCTTAGCTGTTAACTAAGAGTTTGTAGGATCGAGGCCTTCCCATCTAGTAAGGCCTTAGTTTAATAAAAACATTTGATTTGCAATCAGAAAATGCAAGATAGACTCTTGTAGGCCTTATCCAGGGACTAGAAGATTTTCACTTCTGCTTAGAGCTTTGAAGGCTCTTGGTCTAAATGCTATCCTAAGTCCCTAGGTGGCCAGCATTAGGATGGCCGGGGTTACGGGTAAAAGACCTAGTGCGATTGTAGTGGAGAGGGTTAGTGGGAGTGAATTTTGGGTTGTTTTAATTCGTCAGGGGGTGATGGAGTTGGTAGTATTGGGGGAGATGGTGAGTGTCATAGCGTAGCATAGCCGGAGGTAAAAATATAGGCTAAGTAGGGCAGCCATGGCCATAATTGTGGCAGTTAGGGGAAAATCCTGTTTTGCCAGCTCTTGGAGAACTAACCACTTTGGTATAAACCCCGTTAGTGGTGGGAGTCCCCCCAGCGACAGTAGGACTAAGGCAGTTGTTGCTGTCAAGGTGGGGTTGTTCGATCAGGCCATTGCGAGGGCGTTAATTTTTGTAGCGGAGGATGATTTTAGGGTAAGAAATGCCGCGGAGGTTATAAAGATGTAGGTCCCCAGTGCTAGGAGTGTGAGTTGGGGGGCATATTGAAGAACAATAAGTATTCAGCCCATGTGTGCGATAGAGGAGTAGGCCAGAATTTTTCGGAGCTGAGTTTGATTTAGTCCTCCTCATCCCCCGGCTAATGTAGATATAAGCCCAAGTGAGGTGAGTAGGAGGGGGTCAATGGCTTGAGCTGTCTGGATAATTAGGGCGAGAGGGGCCAGCTTTTGTCAGGTGGACAAAATTAGGCCCGTTAGCAGGTCTAGTCCTTGTATAACCTCTGGCATTCAGAAGTGCATTGGTGCTAATCCAATCTTAAGCGCAAGGGCGGTAATTACTATTGCACTGGCAATTGGGTTTGACATATTATTTATGTCTCATTCACCGGTAATTCAGGCGTTCGTTGTGCTTGCAAATAAGATTATTGCTGCCGCGGTTGCTTGGGTGAGGAAATATTTTGTAGTGGCTTCTACTGCCCGAGGGTGGTGATGTTGCGCTATTAGAGGTACGATTGCTAGGGTATTAATTTCTAGCCCCATTCAAGCTAGTAGTCAGTGAGAGCTGGCAAAGGTTAGGGTGGTCCCTAATCCTAAGCTGGATAATAGGATTATTAGTACGTAGGGATTCATTGATGGAGGAGGGACTCTAACCGTCATGTTCGGGGTATGGGCCCGAAAGCTTAATTAGCTGACCCCATCTTAGAAAGTGGTGTAGAGGAAGCACTAAGAGTTTTGATCTCTTGGGCATGGGTTCGACCCCCTTCTTTCTAAGAACTGAGGGGATTTTAACCCCTATTAGCCACTCTATCAAAGTGGTCCTTGAGCATTCGGGCACAGTTCCTAAACTATAGTTGTGGAGGAAGGCCTGCTATTGCAACTGGTAGTGCAACATGTCATAATACCAGGGCCAATGTTAGTGGGAGGAAGTTTTTTCACACAAGATGCATAAGTTGGTCATACCGGAATCGTGGGTAGGAGGCCCGCACTCAAAGGAAGACGACTGATAAAAATGCGGCCTTAACTATGAGGCTAACTGTTGTCAATTCAGGCATGTTGGGGAAGTGGGATGCCCCCAAGAATAGGACGGCTGACAGGGTATTCATTAACAAGATGTTGGCATATTCTGCGAGGAAGAAGAGGGCAAATGGACCTCCCGCATATTCTACATTGAAGCCAGAAACTAGCTCTGATTCCCCTTCCGTTAGGTCAAAAGGTGCTCGGTTTGTTTCAGCTAGGGTTGAAATATACCACATTGCAGCTAGGGGCCATGCGGGGGCCAAAAGTCAAATGCTTTCTTGAGTTGTATTAAATGTCTGCAGGGTATACCCTCCGGAAAAAATAATTACGGAGAGCAGAATCAGTCCTAGACTAACCTCATATGAAATTGTTTGGGCTACTGCTCGTAGGGCTCCAATCAGTGCATACTTTGAGTTCGATGCTCATCCTGATCCTAGAATAGAATATACTGCGAGGCTTGAGAGGGCTAGAATAAACAGGACCCCTAAGTTTAGGTCAACTACTGGGTAGGGCATAGGCATGGGTGCTCATAATGTCATGGCCAGGGTTAATGCGAGAATCGGAGTCGCTAAAAATAGAAATGGGGAGGATGTGGAGGGGCGTACGGGCTCTTTAATAAACAGTTTTACGCCGTCAGCAATCGGTTGTAACAGCCCGTAGGGTCCTACTACGTTAGGTCCTTTTCGTAGTTGCATATATCCTAAGACTTTTCGTTCAAGTAGCGTAAGAAAGGCTACTGCTAAAAGGACGGGGACAATATAGGCTAGGGGATTAATTAGATGATTCATTAAAGTGTTTAGCATGAACTGGGAAGAGGATTTGAACCTCTGGTATAAAGGGCTTAGGCCTTTCGCAATTTACCATGCTCTGCCACCCCAGTATGCCCTTATTTTGGGCGGCAGGGGTTTTGGCCCTCCCTTTATCTAATTTATTTGTTTTCATCAATTAGGGGTGGGGCGTGCTTTAAGTATGGGCCCCTCTTTTCCGATCCTTTCGTACTAGGAAAAGTAGCGTTACAGATAGAAACTGACCTGGATTACTCCGGTCTGAACTCAGATCACGTAGGACTTTAATCGTTGAACAAACGAACCCTTAATAGCGGCTGCACCATTAGGATGTCCTGATCCAACATCGAGGTCGTAAACCCCCTCGTCGATATGGACTCTGGGAGAGGATTGCGCTGTTATCCCTAGGGTAACTTGGTTCGTTGATCGGCTGTTTGGCCGGATCATTTTTGGTCAGATGTTCTGCGGCTTAGAGATGTTTCTCATGGTTTTAGGGGTTTACCCCATTCCACTTGGAGGCTATATTTTCCTCCGCGGTCGCCCCAACCGAAGGTAAAACTTCATATTCCACTAAGTTTTTGCTTTTTGTGGAGTTGTTTAACGTGGCTGAATTTTGTACCTTAAGCTCCAAAGGGTCTTCTCGTCTTGTATTATTATACCCGCTTCTGCACGGATAGATCAATTTCACTGACTTGAAGGGGGAGACAGTTAAGCCCTCGTTTGGCCATTCATACAGGTCTCTATTTAAAAGACAAGTGATTGCGCTACCTTTGCACGGTCAAAATACCGCGGCCGTTGAACCCGTAGTCACTGGGCAGGCTGGACCTCCTATACTTGCTTGCTGCAGGAGGCGATGTTTTTGGTAAACAGGCGAGGCTTGTGTTTGCCGAGTTCCTTCCCTTTCTTTTAGTCTTTCCTTTATTGTAGCACTCCAGTGTGGGGTTAACGATCAGTTAGTTGCGGGGTTTTCTTGGTTTTTTTATTATTCGCAATACTCTCTTTGGTTGGGTTCGTTATTTTCCAGTGGTTTGTCCGATCTGGTTTACACTTGTGCTTGGAGAAGAACAGGTCTTCTTGTTACTCATTTTAGCATAATTTCTCCCATGTGGGCATGGGGTAGCCTAATAGTATTAGGGGAATAAGATTTTTTATCAGTATAATAAACTTTTTTCTGTCTGAGCTTTAACGCTTTCTGTTTAGATGGCTGCTCTTAGGCCCACTAGAACAGTATGTTTTAAGTATTGTGATCTTTATCCTCCTTAAATAAGGTTGTATCCTTTGTTAGAGGGGCTGTACCCCCTTTAACTAACTCCCGTGTATTTCCCTTGAAATATACCTTAATCAGATATGTTTTGGTTTGGGGGGCACGGGGCTGAACTTCTATCCATTTCTTAGGCAACCAGCTATCACCAGGTTCGGTAGGTCTGTCACTTCTACCCGGAGCTCTTCCCACTCTTTTGCCACAGAGACGGGTTAGCCCTAAGTTATATAGGCTGTCTCGGGGTAGCTCACCTGGTTTCGGGGTTTCAAACTAAAGGTCTCTTTGCTTGAGGGTTCTGGCTAAATCATGATGCAAAAGGTACAAGGTTTAGTCTTTGTTTTTTGGTGCTTATATGGTTTATTTCATTTCTCTTTCAGCTTTCCCTTGCGGTACTTTTTCTATTGCGCTTGGTTTAACCTTTTCTGTCTCCCATACTCAGGTAAAAAAATGGTTTAGTTTTTAGTGTTATGTTGTGTTTTGTTATAAACATTGTTGTGTTATATCAGTAATTAGGCTAGCTGCTTGGCTCAGGGTGATCCAATTTGCATGGATGTCTTCTCGGTGTAAGTGAGATGCTTAACTAACTCAGCCACGCCCTGGGTTTAATCCAAGTGCACCTTCCGGTACACTTACCATGTTACGACTTGCCTCCCCTTGTCAGTGCTTTATTGTTATGAATCTTTATTGCGTGTTGACAGGGGAGAGTGACGGGCGGTGTGTACGCGCCTTAGAGCCGGGTTCAAAAGGACACTCTGCTTCCTTTTTACTACTAAATCCTCCTTCAAGCACTATTTCATGTTGCATGTTCGTAGTGTTCTGTAAGTAGAAAATGTAGCCCATTTCTTCCCACTTCGTACGCTACACCTCGACCTGACGTTCTGGGTTGTGCCCATTTTGCTTACTTTTATTGCCTTCACAGGGTAAGCTGGCGACGGCGGTATATAGGCTGGGGTGGCTAGAAGTGGTGAGGTTTAACGGGGGTTATCGGTTCTAGAACAGGCTCCTCTAGGGGGGTCTAAGGCACCGTCAGGTCCTTTGGGTTTCAAGCTGATGCTCGTAGTACCCGGGCGGACGTCTAATTGTAGGTGGACGTCTAGGTTTATAGCTGAGCATAGTGGGGTATCTAATCCCAGTTTGTTTCTTAGCTTTCGTGGGGTCAGGTGGGTTTTATTAAAGCTACTTTCGTACTATTGGGCTTCGGACACCTAGAAGCGTATGACGGCCAAAGGGCCATTCGGCTTTATTGTTTTGTCTTCCTTAACCACCCTTTACGCCGTGATAAAATCAACTAGGGCCTCTCGTTTAACCGCGGTGGCTGGCACGAGTTTTACCGGCCCTCTTAACCCTGACTGAGTCAAGTTTTCACTTATGGCTTAATGTCTATCACTGCTGAATTCCCTTGGGGGTGTGGCTTGGCTGGGCGTCTTGGGCTAAAGTTTGTGCCTGATGCCCGCTCCTCGTCCCCGGGCAGGGGATTGAGGGCATATTCACGGGACTGCGGAGACTTGCATGTGTAAGTTGGGTTAGAGCTGATAATAAGGTCAGGACCATGCCTTTGTGCATGCGGAGCTTACTAGGGCCCATCTTAACATCTTCAGTGTTATGCTTTGTATTAAGCTACGCTAGC